AGCGTAGCATTGGAACTGCTATGTAGGCGTTTGCTTACCGAGGGTTCGAATCCCTCTCTTTCCTTACCTTCACCTAATTTACCGATCTTACTAACCACAATAGATCAAATAGCAATGGATACGACTATTCCAACAGTTAGACCTTTCTTTGATATAGATTCTCTATTCCTAATGGCCGTGGTACGGAAAATACTGTTACTGTTAAAGAAAAGAGTAGACAAGGAATGAAAATATCCCTCTCGGTCTATGATAGCTAAATGGAAGAAAAGTCCGGATCAAACCCTTATTTATCTTAACGTTAGGTTAATTTACTTCGCCGAAAGGGAGCAAAATTGGAGGGAGCAAAATTGCTCGAACCCTTATTCTTATTAGTCTTGATTTTTGTTAGGTTTAAGTCTGACGAGAATAATATTCTACAACTAGCAATTCATTTATTTTCAAACCGACCCATTTACTATCTATTATTTGATTCACTAATCCTTTATATTGGAATGGTTGAAGAGTCAAATGGTTTGGCAATTCCTCATGAGGAGATGAATCGAGAGAATTTTGAATTAGAGCTCTAGATTTTTGTTCATCCCTCGCCGCAATAGTATCTCGGGGTTTGCAGCGATAACTTGGTATATCTACTACACGACCATTAACTAAAATATGTCTATGGTTAACTAATTGGCGAGCTCCCGGAATAGTCGGAGCCATACCCAACCGAAAAAGGATGTTATCCAAGCGCATTTCAAGTAATTGTAGTAAAACCTGACCTGTTGACCCCTTTGCCTTTCCGGCGATACGAACGTATTTAAGTAATTGTCGTTCTGTAAGACCATAATGAAAACGCAATTTTTGTTTTTCTTCTAGTCGAATACGATATTGGGATTTTTTCCCGGAACGCGATTGGTTTCTAAGATCACTTCCAGCTTTGGGCCTTTTATTAGTTAGCCCTGGTAAAGCCCCCAGGCGACGTATTTTTTTGAAACGAGGACCTCGGTAACGTGACATAAAGACTCCTTCTTCTTATTTATATTTAATTATTAATTCTTATTGATGAAATTTCATTCTACAGAATAAACCTAAACTAAAAATGAACTAAATTCTAAATAAAGCCAAATTTACTGAAGTATTATTCTATTAACTATTAAAGAATAATGAGATGAGTTGGATAAATATCCAGATCTTTCTATTCTATATATAGAAAAAGAAAAGTAGAAAAAGAAAAGGATTCTTTTCGTGAGATAGTTGGAAATTCCTATAAAATAAAAAATCAATGGCTTTTGCGAAAAGAGGAAGACATTTTTTTTTCAATATTCTTTGATTTCAAAGATGCATTATCAATCATGTAAAACATCGAATAAAAGAAATAGAGAAAAGCCGACTATCGGAATCGAACCGATGACCATCGCATTACAAATGCGATGCTCTAACCTCTGAGCTAAGCAGGCTCACATAACATAAATTCAACATGCATAGGAATTCAATAAACTCTTAGAATCTTTGCTATTAACTATATTCATAATTAATATGAATATATTAAAGAATAGAATATAGAATTTCAAATAACTGTTAAATATTATAGAACATAACGATTAATCTAGCGATATATAATTTCAACTTTTTTTATCGTGATAAAAAAAAAAAAAAAAGAATCGACCGTTCAAGTATTCGAAATTTCATGGGGAAATGAGTGGAAGAGAGACAGATGTATGGGTATGTATCCACCTATATTGAATTGCAGATACAGAAATGATAAAATCGTTTTTGATTGGACTGAATATGAGCCTCCTATAGAAGATGAAAGAAGATAGACAATAAATCAAAGACAAAGAGGAGAAAACCCTTTTTCCAAACAGGAATCGGCATCTATCTAATGAATTCAATGGTTCCGGTATAAATGAAAGAAAAAAGGGAACGAGATCACAATGAGATTTTCATCTCAAAAAGGGGGATATGGCGAAATAGGTAGACGCTACGGACTTAATTGGATTGAGCCTTGGTATGGAAACTTACTAAGTGATAACTTTCAAATTCAGAGAAACCCTGGAATTAATAAGAATGGGCAATCCTGAGCCAAATCACGTTTTCCGAAAACAAACAAAGGTTCAGAAAGCGAAAATAAAAAAGGATAGGTGCAGAGACTCGATGGAAGCTGTTCTAACGAATGGAGTTGATTGTCTTCTATTAGTAGAGGAATCCTTCTATCGAAACTTCAGAAAAGATGAAGGATAAACCTGTATACATAATACAGAAGAATTGGTGTAAATCGATTCCATATTGAAGAAAGAATCGAATATTCATTGATCAAACCATTCACCCATAATCTGATAGATCTTTTAAAGAACTGATTAATCGGACGAGAATAAAGATAGAGTCCCGTTCTACATGTCAATACCGGCAACAATGAAATTTATAGTAAGAGGAAAATCCGTCGATTTCAAAAATCGTGAGGGTTCAAGTCCCTCTATCCCCAAAAAGACCGTTTGACTCCCTAATTATTTATCGTATCCTT